TTAAGGGTTTTCAAAGAAGGAAAAATAAAAGAACTTTCAAAAATAAACTTGAGAGAAATCGATGAATTGGTTGAAACTCAAAAAAATTCGATACTCAGTAATCAGAAGATTCACGAATCGTCTATTGAAATTCTATCTATGGATTGGCCAAAATTCTCCCGGACCGAAAAAAAAATGACAGATCTGACTAATAGAACAAGCAGAATACGAAATCAAATATATAAAATTACAAAAGAAAATCAAAAAGTATCGCTAACTCAAGAAACAAATATTAGTTCGAACAAAACAACTTATTCTGCTAAAATATTAGACTCATCAAAAAAGATTTGGCAGATATTCAAAAAAAGAAATACTCGATTAACCCGTAAATCCTATTTTTATCTAAAATTTTTTATTGAAAAGCTATACAGAAATTTTTTTCTATCTACCCTTACTATTCCAAGAATCAATGCAAAACCTTTTAGTGAATCAACAAGAAAAAAAATGAAAATTATTGAGAAAAACATTCACAATAATGAAGAAAATCCGGAAATAATTAATAAAACAAATCAAAATAGAATTCACTTTATTTCGACTGTCAAAAAATCACTTTCGAAGATTAGTAATAAGAATTCAAAGATTTCTTGTAATTTATCGTCTTTTTCACAATCCCAAGCGTATGTATTTTACAAATTGTTACAAGCCCCAATTTTTAACTTTTCTAATTTAAGACCTGTTCTTCAATATCACGGAACATCTCTATTTCTTAAGAATGAAATAAAGGATTTTTTTGAAAAACACGGAATATTTAATTACCAATTAAGACATAAACCTTTTTGGAATTTTGGAAGGAATCCATGGAAAAACTGGTTAAGCGGTCATTCTCAATATGATTTCTCTCGGATTAAATGGGCTAGATTAGTACGACAAGAATGGCGAAATAAAGCCAATCAACACTGTAGGGCTCAAAATCAAAATTTAACTAAAAGAGATTCATATGAAAAAAACGGATTAACTCATTGCGAAAAACAACATTTTTTTGAAGCAGACTCATTACGTAATCAAAAATCGAATTTTAAAAAACACTATAGATATGATCTTTTATCATATAAATTGATTAATTATGAAGATAAGAAAGACTCATATATTGATAGATTACTAGGCCAAGTAAATAATAAAGAAGAGTATTATTATAATTACAATATAAAGAAAGGAAAATTATTTGCTATGCTGGGAGGTATCCTTATCAATAATTATCTAGGAGAAGATGATATTATGGATATGGAAAAATTCTTGTATAGAAAATATTTTGATTGGAGAATTCTTACTTTTTGTCTTAGAAATAAGGTCAATATTGAAGCCTGGGTTGATATGGATACTGGTACCAGCAGTAATCAAAATACTAAGATTAGGTCCGATAATTATAAAAAAATTGATGCAATTAATAAAAGAGGCCCCTTTTATCTTACAATTCATCAAGATGAAGAAATTAACCCATCCAACCAAAAAGGAACACTTTTTGATTGGATGGGAATGAATGAAGAAGTACTAAGTTGTCCTATATCAAACCTGGAGCCTTGGTTCTTTCCAGAATTTGTGCTACTTTTTAATGCATATAGAAGGAAACCATGGATCATACCAATCAAATTACTTCTTTTCAATTTTCATGGAAATGGTAAGAAAATTCTAACCGGAAAGAACGAAGCGGATCTTTTTATATCATCCACTCAAAAAGAAGATCTTGAATTATCGAATCAAAGTAAAGAAGAAAAAGAACTCGCAGACCAAGGAAATCCGGGATCGGATGCCCAAAAGCAAGTAAGTCTTGGATCAGTTCTCTCAAACCAAGAAAAAGATGTTGAAGAAAATTATACGAGATCGGACATGAAAAAACGTATAAAGAAAAAGCAATACAAGAGAGAAACAGAAGCACAGCTTGATTTCTTCCTAAAAAAATATTTGTGTTTGCAGTTGAGATGGAGAGGTACTGTTTCTTTCAGGGAAAAAATACTCAATGATATGAAAGTCTATTGTCACCTGGTTCGCCTGATAAATCCTAGCGACGTTACTATAGCCTCTATTCAAGGAGGAGAAATTAGTTTGGCTATTTTGATCACTAAGAAGGATTTCGCTCTTAGAGAATTGACGAAAGGGGGAATGCTTATTATTGAACCCCGTCGTTTGTCTGTAAAAAATGATGGCCAATTTTTTATATATCAAATCGTAGGTATTTCATTGGTTCATAAGAATAAGCGCAAAATTACTAAAAGATACCGCGAAAAAGGCTATGTTGATAAAAAAAATTTTGATGAATTCATTGCAAAACAGCAAAAAATGACTGGAAATAGAAACAAAAATCATTATGATTTGCTTGTTCCTGAAAATATTTTATTCCCTAAACGTCGTAGAGAATTAAGAACTCTAATTTGTTTCAATTCGAAGAATCAAAACGGTATGCAGAGAAATCCAGTATTTTGTACTAACGGAAAAATCGGGGGTCACTTTTTGGATAAAAACAAAGATCTTTCTAGAGAGAAAAATCAACTAATTAAATTAAAGTTCTTTATTTGGCCCAATTCTCGATTAGAAGATTTAATTTGTATGAATCGCTATTGGTTTAGTACCAATAATGGGAGTCGTTTCAGTATGGTAAGGATACATATGTATCCACGATTGAAAATTCGTTAATAGTGTACTTTTCCTCTCTATCATGTCCCATGTTTAGGATATGAAAACAAAGAAATGTATACATGCCTTATCGTCCATTCCAGTCTGATACAAGATACCAATTAAATGGCGTACATATTAATTAGATCCATAAATGAATCAAAAAGCTATTTTTTTTAGGTCCAATTTTTCTCTTTTGCAGAAATCTACCATCCTTTTGGATCCCTAATCAAATTGAAAATTGGATTGATTATTGATATTGATTTTCTAGCAAGTTCATAACGAACTTAAGATGATTGTGTATATCAAATTCAAGTAACTAGTATTATTATTACTGATCAGTAAAATTCATCTTAAAAAAAGGAGGGTGAGGGGTTTCGTTTTATGGTAAAAAATTCATTCGTCTCAGTTATGGTTCAAGAAAAAAAAGAAGAAAACTGTGGATCGGTTGAATTTCAAGTATTCCGTTTCACTAATAAGATACGGAGACTTACTTCACATTTAGAATTGCACAGAAAAGACTATTTATCTCAAAGGGGTTTACGGAAAATTTTGGAAAAACGCCAACGTCTGCTAGCTTATTTGTCAAAGAAAAATAGAGTACGTTATAAAGAATTAATTAGTAAGTTGAATATTCGGGAGTCAAAAAATCGTTAATTAAAAAAAATTTTCGAATTATTTGATTTTGAATCTTGATGAACTTCTTGTTGTTTTCAACAATTCATGTAAGAATGAATCGAGGAAAAACCTATGAGTATACTAGCTACAGAAAAAGAATTTATGATAGTCAATATGGGACCTCACCACCCATCAATGCATGGTGTTCTTCGTCTCATCGTTACTCTAGATGGTGAAGATGTTATTGACTGTGAACCAATATTGGGTTATTTACACCGAGGTATGGAAAAAATTGCGGAAAACCGAACAATTATACAATATCTGCCTTATGTAACCCGTTGGGATTATTTAGCTACTATGTTCACCGAAGCAATAACTGTAAATGGACCCGAACTGTTGGGAAATATTCAAGTACCCAAAAGGGCCAGCTATATCAGAGTCATTATGTTGGAGTTAAGTCGTATAGCTTCCCATCTGTTATGGCTTGGCCCTTTTATGGCAGATATTGGCGCACAGACTCCTTTCTTCTATATTTTCAGAGAAAGAGAATTAGTATATGATCTGTTCGAAGCTGCCACCGGTATGAGGATGATGCATAATTATTTTCGTATCGGAGGAATAGCAGCTGATTTACCTCATGGTTGGATAGATAAATGTTTGGATTTCTGCGATTATTTTTTAACGGGGGTTGGTGAATATCAAAAACTTATTACGCGAAACCCTATTTTTTTAGAACGAGTTGAAGGAGTAGGCATTCTTGGTGGAGAAGAAGCAATAAATTGGGGTTTATCCGGACCAATGCTACGAGCGTCTGGAATAGAATGGGATCTTCGTAAAGTTGATCATTATGAGTGTTATGACGAATTTGATTGGGAAGTCCAGTGGCAAAAAGAAGGAGATTCATTAGCTCGTTATTTAGTCCGAATCGGTGAAATGACGGAATCTGTAAAGATTCTTCAACAGGCTTTAGAAGGAATTCCGGGAGGACCCTATGAAAATTTAGAAATCCGATGTTTTGATAGAGAAAACGATCCAGAAGGGAATGATTTTGAAGATCGATTCATTAGTAAAAAGCCTTCTCCCACCTTTGAATTGACGAAACAAGAACTTTATGTGAGAGTAGAAGCCCCAAAAGGAGAATTGGGAATTTTTCTGATAGGAGATCAAAGTGGTTTTCCTTGGAGATGGAAAATTCGCCCACCGGGTTTTATCAATTTGCAAATTCTTCCTCAGTTAGTTAAAAGAATGAAATTGGCTGATATTATGACAATATTAGGTAGTATAGATATCATTATGGGGGAAGTTGATCGTTGAAATGATAATTGATACAACAGAAGTACAAGATATCAATTCTTTTTCCAGAGTGGAATCCCCTCAAGAGGTCTATGGGATCGTGTGGGTGCTTGCCCCTATTTCGACTCCTGTAGTAGCAATCACAATAGGTGTCCTAGTAATTGTGTGGTTAGAAAGAGAAATATCTGCAGGAATACAACAACGTATTGGGCCTGAATACGCCAGTCCCTTGGGAATTCTTCAAGCTTTAGCAGATGGAACAAAACTACTTTTCAAAGAAAACCTTCTTCCATCTAGAGGAAATAGTAGTTTATTCAGTATTGGACCATCTATAGCAGTCATAGCAATTCTACTAAGTTATTCAGTAATTCCTTTTAGTTATAACTTTGTTTTAGCTGACCTCAATATCGGTATTTTTTTATGGATTGCCATTTCAAGTATTGCCCCCATTGGACTTCTTATGTCAGGATATGGATCAAATAATAAATATTCCTTTTTAGGTGGTCTGCGAGCTGCTGCTCAATCGATTAGTTATGAAATACCATTAACTTTATGTGTTTTATCAATATCTCTACGTGCGATTCGCTAAAACCTAAGCTTTTTGTTTTCCTATTGTTTTGCTTTTCGTTCGAGAAAAAAAAAAGAACTTGAATAGAAATCTTCCGTTTTTTATTCATTTATTTATTCTTTAGATTAATAAATTAGGTTAATAAACGAAATTTGATAGTTATATATGAGTGAAAGAAAACAACTTTCAAATTCGCAGTACAAGTGGCTTAAGTCTCATTTCCTATGTACAAGCGTTAAGGTTAAGGGGAAGTAAACAAAAGTCAAAGTGGAGGAAGCCCCTTACCCCAAGATTGGTTGATTGGTCATCCTAGCTTGAAGCGGGCTCAAAAGACCAACCCTATGGAATTTTCATTAGCGTTTGTATGTATTACAATAGATATATATTACGGGGGTTGAAAACAAAAAATGGGTGGATAGGAAGGAACACCAAAATACGCACAACGGGTTAGTAATGTAGATTATGTCAATTATCTAAAAGGATACTTCTGCATAACATAAAAAGAATCGTAAATGGGGCTTTAAGTTGGTAGAAATGATCAGGCAGTACTCCCCACACCACAATTCCGATCCAGAGTATGCTCCTATCCGCCAGTTAAAGAAATAACTATCAGGAACGAAATAATCCTTTACCCCTTTTTTAAGCACCCTTTTCTCTCAGAAAGAAGAAGAGGAACAAAAAAAATAGAAAAAATACAATTACAATAGAAAACGATTCTTTTAATCCTTTTATTCTTTCTTTCATATATTGATAGAAATCAAATTCGTGTCATGATTCATGAACTAGTGTAATGTCTAATTCTTTTTCGTAATCGAAACTAAAAGGATGGGTTGAAATATCTATTGATATTTCTACAAGGAGTATTTTATTGAGGGGTTGATTAAGTTATTACTCAACATAGCAAAATTGAAATTCTTAAAGGATGAGATTAATTCCGAAATACTGTTTTTTTTATCCTTAGAGCAGACAGAATTCCTGTGGTATAATTGGGGATCCTCCGCTAGATTTTGATTTTGACTTTCTCTATCCTATAACCATATCAAGATAACTAATACTGGTCCGGTCCTTACATTTATTTGTGGCCCTGAGGAGCCGTATGAGGTGAAAATCTCATGTACGGTTTTGTAATAGCGATGGGAACCGTAATGTTACCACCGACTATGATTATCTAACAGTTCAAGTACAGTTGATATAGTTGGGGCACAATCAAAATATGGTTTTTGGGGGTGGAATTTGTGGCGTCAACCTATAGGGTTTATCGTTTTTCTAATTTCTTCCCTAGCGGAATGCGAGAGATTACCTTTTGATTTACCAGAAGCAGAAGAAGAACTAGTAGCAGGTTATCAAACCGAATATTCAGGAATAAAATTTGGTTTATTTTACGTTGCTTCCTATCTAAATCTATTAGTTTCCTCATTATTTCTAACAGTTCTTTACTTGGGGGGTTGGAATCTTTCCATTCCATACATATTTGTTCCTGAGCTATTTGAAATAAATAAAGCGGATGGAATCTTTGGAACGACAATTGGTATCTTTATTACATTAGCTAAAACTTATCTGTTCTTGTTCGTTCCGATTACAACAAGGTGGACTTTACCGAGACTAAGAATGGACCAACTATTAAATCTTGGCTGGAAATTTCTTTTACCTATTTCTCTCGGTAATCTATTATTAACAACTTCTTCCCAACTCCTTTCGCTATAAAGAAAAAAGGAATAGAATATTCACTACTTGTCTCAAACAAGAGAAAGAAACTCAAATTATTCATAGATATTCACGATATGTTCCCTATGGTAACTGGTTTCATGAATTATGGTCAACAAACAATACGAGCTGCAAGGTACATTGGTCAAAGTTTCATGATTACTTTATCCCAAGCAAATCGTTTACCTGTAACTATTCAATATCCTTATGAAAAATTAATCACATCGGAGCGTTTTCGCGGTCGAATCCATTTTGAATTTGATAAATGTATTGCTTGTGAAGTATGCGTTCGCGTATGTCCTATAGATCTGCCTGTTGTTGATTGGAAATTTGAAACAGATATTCGAAAGAAACGATTGCTTAATTACAGTATTGATTTTGGAATTTGTATTTTTTGTGGTAACTGCGTTGAGTATTGTCCAACAAATTGTTTATCAATGACTGAAGAATATGAACTTGCTACTTACGACCGTCACGAATTGAATTATAATCAAATTGCTTTAGGTCGTTTACCAATGTCAGTCATTGACGATTTTACAATTCGAACAGTGTTGAATTCGCCTCAAAGAAAAAATGGAAAAAATGACTAAACCTTTTAATTTCGAATTACTAAGGTTCCATTTTGGTATATTTGGTATTTTGGTATATTTGGTATAAAGGAATAAGGTTTTTTTCTTTGCTTGGTCACTAACTCCAAATCCCAACTATTGATTGGTTGATGAGAAGGACAACTTAATTTGTATTGAAATAATATATAGACCGAAGCTTTTTCGAACTATATATATATAGCTTCAATTATATATAGCTTCAATTTCAAATTGCCATTTCGAATAAAGAAAAGAAGGAAATTTATCCAATAACTGTATACGTATCCGTACCAATTCCCACTTAATAGATTCGAATTTAATTCAATTGGAATTGGGAATGTCTCATAAAAAAAAATTTCCTGGTCGGTTCAATAAGTTCATGAAAAAGATTTCGATTTATTTATCTCTTATTTTAACATAATGGATTTGCCTGGACCAATACATGATTTTCTTTTAGTTTTTCTGGGATCAGGTCTTATATTAGGAGGTCTGGGAGTGGTATTATTTACCAACCCGATTTATTCTGCCTTTTCCTTGGGATTGGTTCTTGTTTGTATATCCTTATTCTATATTCTAGCAAATTCCCATTTTGTAGCTGCCGCGCAGCTCCTTATTTACGTGGGAGCTGTAAATGTTTTAATCATATTTGCTGTAATGTTCATGAATGGTTCAGACTATTCCAAAGATTTTCATTTGAATCTTTGGACTGTTGGTGATGGGCTTACTTCCCTGGTTTGTACAAGTATTTTTTTTTCGCTAATCGCTACTATTCTAGATACGTCGTGGTACAGGATTATTTGGACTACACGACCCAACCAGATTATCGAACAAGATTTGATAAGTAATAGTCAACAAATTGGAATTCATTTATCAACAGACTTTTTTCTTCCATTTGAACTCGTTTCAATAATTCTTTTAGTTGCTTTGATAGGTGCAATTGCCGTGGCTCGTCAGTAACAAATCTTTAGAACTAGAAACAGCAATCCCAATTCTATTATGTGTTATCACATCCATTTTCCTTCAATTCTTTAAAGTCTAGTTGAATACTATTCATGGATCAATAGAAAATCAAAATCGAAATTTTTGTATTCGATCTATTATCAAATAGATTCTTTTGCTCCGTACTTGGTATATTCTAAGCAATCAAATCACTTGCATTATTGTTCATATTGAAATGAATCGAAATTGGTACGGAGTTGGTCAATGATGCTCGAGCATGTACTTGTTTTGAGTGCCTATTTATTTTCTATTGGTATCTATGGATTGATTACGAGCCGAAATATGGTTCGGGCCCTGATGTGTCTTGAACTTATACTAAATGCAGTTAATATCAATTTCGTAACATTCTCTGATTTTTTTGATAGTCGACAATTAAAAGGAAATATTTTCTCAATTTTTGTTATAGCTATTGCAGCCGCCGAAGCAGCTATCGGATCAGCTATTGTTTCGTCAATTTATCGTAACAGAAAATCGACTCGTATCAATCAATCGACTTTATTGAATAAATAGCATTTAGAAATCATAATATTCATCAATTCGGCTTAGGATATATAATATGCCCGAACCTTGATCATGGTTGTCAAACCGAAAGAAATCAAAGTATCTTTGTTCCCTCTTAGGAGTTGATCCAAAAGTGGGTTAATTAGAAAAATTCTGGTAAATCATTGATTCATCTGGTGTTTAAATATACGATATTTCCAAATTGACTAGATCGAAAATTAAAAAGTTCAAAACAAAAATTGATAGATCCAATGTCACATTCAGTAAAGATTTATGATACATGTATAGGGTGTACTCAATGTGTCCGAGCTTGCCCCACAGATGTATTAGAAATGATACCTTGGGACGGATGTAAAGCAAAGCAAATTGCTTCTGCTCCAAGAACAGAGGACTGTGTTGGTTGTAAGCGATGCGAATCCGCCTGTCCAACGGATTTCTTGAGTGTTCGGGTTTATTTATGGCATGAAACAACTCGAAGCATGGGTCTAGCTTATTGATATTGATACGTTACCAAAAACCCATCTGAATCCCTTCTAAATACAGTTTCTTTTTTTTTACCGATTACCGACAAAAACCCGTACTCGAAAAAGAAAAAAAATAAGAATATATTCTATTTTCGAGTTTCGAGCACGGGTTTTTCTGGGCCGAGTGTATCTTGTCTTTACCACGAATTATTTTCCTTGGTTAACACTAATTGTAGTTTTTCCGATAGCCGCGGGTTCTTTAATTTTCTTTCTCCCTCATAGAGGAAATAAGGTGACTAGAGGATATACAATATATATATGTGTCTTAGAACTCCTTCTAACGACCTATGCATTCTGTTATAATTTCGAATTGGACGATCCATTAATCCAGCTGGCAGAGGATTATAAATGGATCACCTTTTTTGATTTTGACTGGCGGTTGGGAATAGATGGACTTTCCATAGGACCCCTTTTACTGACGGGATTTATCACTACTTTAGCTACTTTAGCGGCTCGGCCAGTTACTCGAAATTCCCGACTATTCCATTTCCTGATGTTAGCGATGTACAGCGGTCAAATAGGACCATTTTCTTCTCGAGACCTTTTACTTTTTTTCATCATGTGGGAATTAGAATTAATTCCCGTTTATCTACTTCTGGCCGTGTGGGGTGGAAAGAAACGCCTTTATTCAGCCACAAAATTTATTTTGTACACTGCAGGAGGTTCCGTTTTTCTTTTAATAGGAGTTTTGGGTATCGGTTTATATGGTTCCAATGAACCAACATTAAATTTGGAAACATTAGTTAATCAATCGTATCCTGCGGCACTGGAAATAATATTCTATATTGGATTTTTGATTGCTTTTGCTGTCAAATTACCGATTATACCCTTCCATACGTGGTTACCAGACACCCACGGAGAGGCACATTACAGTACTTGTATGCTTCTAGCCGGAATCTTATTAAAAATGGGAGCGTATGGGTTGATTCGGATCAATATGGAACTATTACCGCACGCCCATTCTCTATTTTCCCCCTGGTTCATGATAGTAGGTACCATGCAAATAATTTATGCAGCTTCAACATCTCCTGGCCAACGGAATTTAAAAAAAAGAATAGCCTATTCCTCGGTATCTCATATGGGTTTCATAATTCTAGGAATTGGCTCGATAACCGATACAGGCCTCAATGGAGCCATTTTACAAATAATTTCTCATGGGTTTATTAGTGCTGCACTTTTTTTCTTGGCAGGAACGAGTTATGATAGAATGCGTCTTGCTTATCTCGACGAAATGGGCGGACTGGCTATCCCAATTCCAAAGATATTCACACTATTCAGTATCTTATCGATGGCTTCGCTTGCACTACCCGGCATGAGTGGTTTTGTTGCGGAATTGATAGTATTTTTGGGAATAATTACCAGCCAAAAAATTTTTTTAATGCCAAAAATACTAATCACTTTTGGAATGGCAATTGGAATGATATTAACTCCTATTTATTCATTATCTATGTTACGGCAAATGTTCTATGGGTACAAGCTATTTAATGCCCCACCAAACTCTTCTTTTTTTGATTCTGGACCACGGGAGTTATTTGTTTTGATCTCTATTCTTCTACCCGTAATAGGTATTGGTATTTATCCGGATTTCGTTCTCTCACTATCAGTGGACAAGGCTGAAGCTATTATATCTAATTTTTTTATCGATAGTTTTCATGACTAAAAAAAATCAAAACGAAATCCCATTATTTTGAAAAAAAGTTCGTTAGCCAATGAACAAGGAAGTCTTTTTTCTTCTCTTCAGTTTCAGTTAAATAAAAAAAAAAAAGAAATAAAATAATCGAATTTTACTTGTGACCAAACGCCTTTGGCGCTTGTAAGAACCTTTTGAATCGCCGCACTGCTTGATTCAAAAGGTTCTCGGCGTCTTACACTAACACTAAGTTTCGTTTCGATCTATGCGCTGTCCTATGTTTGTCTTCATCAAGCCCTTTCCTCAATTCAAGTAGATGTTAATTAAATGAACCATAACTATGTAACCCTATTCCTAATAGATTGACTCCGAAATAGCATACCCAAATTATAAGAAAGCCCGTAGAAGCGACAATTGCGGAATTTACACCTTCCAAATTTGTATTTGTTCGAGTATGTAAATAAATCCCGAATATAGTCCAAGTAATAAATGCCCAAGTTTCTTTTGGATCCCAATTCCAATAAGACCCCCACGCCTCATTAGCCCATACTGCTCCCGAAAGAATCCCTATGGTTAAAAAGATAAATCCTAAACTAATAATACGATAACTCCAGCGATCCAATTGTTGAATCACTTGATACCTGTAATAATTTCTAGCGGAAAAAGTATTTAGTAAAACATTCCTTTTTTCGTTCATGTATTGGATTTCACCGAAGCAAAACGACTCATTTCCATTTACAAAATTTTTGCTTTTCAAAAAAACCCTTATCACTTTTCGAAATGTAATGACTAGAAGAGCCGTGGATAATAAGGATCCACATACAAGAGCTGCATAGCCCAATACCATCATACTTACGTGCATCATTAACCACTGGACTTGGAGAGCGGGTACTAATATTCCGGATTGATGGGTTTTGGTTAAAAAACCCGAAGTAGCAAAACCTTGAGTAAAAATAGCACTTGGTGCCGTTATAGCACTTAAATGATTTTGATTTTTTTTTAAATCGAAAATCCTATGAATAATGGAGAAACTCCATGAAAGAAAGATTAATGATTCATATAAATCACTTAATGGGAAATGTCTCGAGTAAATCCAACGGGTGATTAATAATCCTGTTAGACAGAAAGCGGTAGCTATCATACCCTTTTCTGATGAATCATATAGTCCTCTGATTTCATCGACTAATAAGGTTAGTAAATAAATTGTAATTCCAATTGAAACGACCGAAAAGGATATATGCGTTAATATATGCTCTAAAGTTGAAAAGATCATAAAAAAAAAATTAAAAACGAGAATACCTCAAATATACAGAATAGAAATCATAAATTAAATTCCTTAGAGCACTTTTTGTATATCTTTTTGAAGATGCTATGCCGCCACTCGGACTCGAACCGAGATGCTCTAGCACTGCTTCCTAAGAGCAGCGTGTCTACCGATTTCACCATAGCGGCTTGCTCGAAATCATAATAACCTATTATTAGTCAATCGTCGAGATTAAAATGGAGATTTAAAGATTCCACCCTTTGTCGTCTTATTTAATTATTTAAGGTTTCGGTTTTATTTAACTTAACTTTCATAGTTTCTGGTTTGATAAACTAGAACTGTTGTAACGGCTGTAACTAACTAGTTCTAACTTCAATTCAGGGAACAACTCAAAAAAGGGTTCTTTTTCTTTTTTTCATTTTTTATAACTTTGTGTTGTTGTAATTGTTAGGTTTTTTTCAGTATTAATTTGTGCTAAGATTGATCAAATCAATTAGGTATTGGGCTGGACGTATTAGAGACAATAGAAAAATTCTTCTTGTTTAGGGTGTATGGTGGGGTGATGGGGAAAATAAGAATCCCCATCCTGGGAATAAAAAAAATATTCAAATAAAAAGAAAGGTGAAACTTTCTAGTTTGTCTTGATTCCATTTTCAAATAAAAAAAGTACGTTTTTTTTTTTATTTTTTTTTTCGAATTCAGTAGGCAAATCAATTGGTTCAAAACATTACGAAAGGGGAATGGTTACTTACTTTTTTCGGCTTTTCTATACTATAGAGTATAAATTCGAAACACAATTAACTCTTTTTTGAGTCAGGCGGATTCAGATTATTTCAATGTTTTCTTATTTATTTCTTGTACAAAAAAACTTTTTGAATTCCCAGTAGAAAGGGATTTCGCTAACGAAAAAGCCTTCAACGCTGCCCAATACCCCCCTTTTTTCCAAATATTCTTACGAATACGTTTTTTTAATATAGAAGTACGTTTTTTTGGAACTGCCATTCAAAAAAGAAAAGGTTATTCATTGCTCAAATTGGATGTGAAAGACATCTATTGTTAAAACGAGTCATTTTTTAGTTTGCCTATTCATTTCTCATTATCTGTGTATTTTTTCTAAAGGTAGTTAGTTTAGAGAAAAAAGAAATAAATAGAAATATGCAAAAATGGCATAAAATCTTACTAGAACAAAAAAGAAAAACAACTGAATAAGGGATTTTTTCAATTTTGATTCCATAAATATCGGGGAAAAAGGAATTTGTATTTCGGAGTTATTGGCGGTACCCTTATATACCTATTCAAACCGATATCTATAGGGTGGATTGTGCTCTATAATAGAAATAGAATTGGTTGAAGTTGATAAAAAAAAGAAAAGGCCCTTCCGCGTTTATCTTTGGCTATTTTCGGCATGCTACATTTATCCATGAAAAATACATCGAATAGGTTTTATCGACCTAATTTTTTCTAGTAATTGGTTATTAAATGCTTTTTATTGTAATGGAAGACAATCAATACGTTCCGAGATGAACTAGTTAATGATTGTGAATAAACAAAAAATAAACAAACTAAAAAACCTAGTTCGTATTTTATTGGGGAACGCTCTGGGCCAGCCTACGATTTCTATCAAACTTAATTTGGTGTAATTCTTTAGTCTTGATCTATGTACATAAATTCGTGTAATTAGGGAATAATAATTGAAATTTGAATTTGCTCTATCTCCATTTTGAATTTGCTCTATCTTCATAAAAATCTTACTTAGTATAAAGTATAAAATAATTATTTATTTTTGACTAGTAGCTTAGTTAAAACATTTGATTGCTTTGGACTTTTCATTTTTTTTAAGTTGTTGGGAAAGATTCAAAATAACTATGAATAGAAAAAGAAAATTTTTTTTTATTAATCCCTTTTAAAAGAGATAAGAACCGGTGAATCAGAAACAATGAATTAAGAATAAAAACAATTAGTATTATTTTATTGATTTTATGGAACATACATATCAATATTCCTGGATCATACCTTTAGTTCCACTTCCAGTCCCTATGTTAATAGGGGTGGGACTTCTACTTTTTCCGACCGCAACAAAACATCTTCGTCGTATGTGGGCTTTTCTTAGTATTTTATTGTTAAGTATAGTTATGATTTTTTCGATCGATCTATCTATTGAGCAAATAGATCGAACTTGTATCTATCAATCCCTAAGGTCTTGGACCATCAATAATGATTTTTCTTTCGAGTTCGGATACTTTATTGATCCACTTACTTCTATTATGTCAATATTAATCACTACAGTTGGAATTCAGGTTCTTGTTTATAGTGACAATTATATGTCTCATGATCAAGGATATTTGAGATTTTTTGCTTACATGAGTTTTTTCAATGCTTCCATGTTAGGATTAGTTACAAGTTCGAATTTGATACAAATTTATATTTTTTGGGAATTGGTTGGAATGTGCTCTTATCTATTAATAGGATTTTGGTTCACACGACCTATTGCGGCAGGCGCTTGTCAAAAAGCCTTTGTAACTAATCGTGTAGGGGATTTTGGATTATTATTAGGAATCCTAGGTCTTTATTGGATAACGGGTAGTTTCGAATTTCGGGATTTGTTCGAAATATTGAATAACTTCATTTATAATAATGAGGTTAACCTTTTATTTGTTACTTTGTGT